GTTAGCGTAATTTAACTAAAATATAACACTGAAGATGTTAAAATGGGCCCTAGAACGCTCCGCAAACACAAAGGCTTGGTCCTGGCTTTTCTGTCAACTCTAGCTAGATTTACACATGCAAGTATCCGCGTACCCGTGAGGATGCCCTACAGTCTCCTGCCCGGAGACAAGGAGCCGGTATAAGGCACAATCATTTAGCCCACAACACCTTGCTTAGCCACACCCCCAAGGGAGTTCAGCAGTGATAAACATTAAGCTATAAGTGAAAACTTGACTTAGTCAAAGCTAAGAGAGCCGGTAAAACTCGTGCCAGCAACCGCGGTTATACGAGAGGCCCAAGTTGACAGCTATCGGCATAAAGCGTGGTTAGGAGAATTACTAATCTAAAGCCAAACATTCTCAGAACTGTTATACGTACCCGAGAACTAGAGGCCCCCCCACGAAAGTGGCTTTAAACCATTCTGACTCCACGAAAGCTGAGAAACAAACTGGGATTAGATACCCCACTATGCTCAGCCCTAAACTTTAATAGTGTTATTATTAACTATTCGCCTGGGAACTACGAGCGCTAGCTTAAAACCCAAAGGACTTGGCGGTGCTTTAGATCCCCCTAGAGGAGCCTGTTCTAGAACCGATAACCCCCGTTCAACCTCACCCCCTCTTGCTCCTTCCGCTTATATACCGCCGTCGTCAGCTTACCCTGTGAGGGATAAATAGTGAGCAAAATCAGTACAACTCAAAACGCCAGGTCGAGGTGTAGCATATGAGGGGGGAAGAAATGGGCTACATTTTCTGTTACAGAAAATACGGACTATGTAATGAAAATACATTATGAAGGAGGATTTAGTAGTAAGCAAAAAATAGAGTGTTTTGCTGAAACCGGCCCTGAAGCGCGCACACACCGCCCGTCACTCTCCCCGAATACAGGCCCTACAATAAATAAAAAGCTACTCAAGAGAAGGGGAGGCAAGTCGTAACATGGTAAGTGTACCGGAAGGTGCACTTGGAATATATCAGAGTATAGCTAAGAAGTATAGCATCTCCCTTACACCGAGAAGTCATCCGTGCAAATCGAATAACTCTGACGCCCACTAGCTAGCTCGCCCAACAGCATAACATTCATATATAAATACACAAATACCAACAAATAAACAAACAAACCATTTTTCCACTCTAGTATAGGTGATAGAAAAAGAAATTCGACGCAATAGAGAAAGTACCGTAAGGGAACGCTGAAAGAGAAATGAAACAACCCAGTAAAGCACAACAAAGCAGAGCTCACCCCTCGTACCTTTTGCATCATGTTTTAGCTAGAGCCCATCAAGCAAAAAGCATTGTAGTTTGACAACCCGAAACTAAGGGAGCTACTCCAAGACAGCCTAGTAATAGGGCCAACCCGTCTCTGTGGCAATAGAGTGGGAAGAGCTTTGAGTAGAGGTGACAGACCTATCGAACTTAGTTATAGCTGGTTACCTGAAAATTGGATAGAAGTTCAGCCTCTTGAGTTCCTCCCTCACCTTGATAATTTTCTAAGTGAGACCCCAAGAAGTCTAGAGAGTTAGTCAAAGGGGGTCCAGCCCCTTTGAAAGAAGAAACAACTTTTCTGGGTGGATAAAGATCAAATTCATTAAAGGTAAGTCATTGAGGTGGGCTTAAAAGCAGCCATCCTTATCAAAAGCGTTAAAGCTTGAACATTGCACTTTAAACCCCTAATCCCGATTTTCATTCTCCTACTCCCCCCTCTCCTATCAGTTTTCCCATAATATATGGGAGTAATAATGCTAATATGAGTAATAAGAGAGCAAGACTCTCTCCACGCCCAAGTGTAACCCGGAACGGACTTCCCGCCGGCCATTAACGGTCCCATGATTAGAGGGCAATAGGCCAAAAATAGAGAACTAGAAGACCGCCCAATAACCCCCGTTAACCCTACACTGGCGCGCCTCCGTGGAAAGACTAAAGAAAAAGAAGGAACTCGGCAAACATATTTTCGGCCTCGCCTGTTTACCAAAAACATCGCCTCTTGAACCCCCAAACATAAGAGGTCCCGCCTGCCCTGTGACTATACGTTTAACGGCCGCGGTATCTTGACCGTGCGAAGGTAGCGCAATCACTTGTCTTTTAAATGAAGACCTGTATGAATGGCACAACGAGGGCTCAACTGTCTCCTTTTTCCAGTCAATGAAATTGATCTCCCCGTGCAGAAGCGGGGATAGACCCATAAGACGAGAAGACCCTGTGGAGCTTTAGACGAGAGCAGACCACTTTAAACTTATTCTAATAAAAAATAAGACTAATATGAATCCTGCCCTAATGTCTTTGGTTGGGGCGACCGCGGGGCACCAAAAACCCCCCACGTGGAGTAGGAGAACCCTCCCACAACCAAGAGCGACAGCTCTAAGTAACAGAACATCTGACCCTCAAGATCCGGTTTACCGATCAACGAAACAAGTTACCCCAGGGATAACAGCGCAATCCTCTTCTAGAGACCTTATCAACAAGAGGGTTTACGACCTCGATGTTGGATCAGGACATCCTAATGGTGCAGCCGCTATTAAGGGTTCGTTTGTTCAACGATTAAAGTCCTACGTGATCTGAGTTCAGACCGGAGTAATCCAGGTCAGTTTCTATCTATGCTATGCTTTCTTCTAGTACGAAAGGACCGAAGAAAGGAGGCCCCTGCTTAAGGCACGCCCCATCCTTATCTGATGAAAACAACTAAATAAGACAAAAGGGCATACTCCCCCGTCTAAGAGAATGACATGTTAGGGTGGCAGAGCCCGGACATTGCAGGAGTCCTAAGCTCTCCCCACAGAGGTTCAAATCCTCTCCCTAACTATGATAACAACACTAGTATTACCCATTGTTAACTCCCTTGTCCTGATCGTCTTTATTCTTCTAGCCGTGGCTCTTCTTACACTAGTTGAACGAAAAGTTCTGGGCTACATGCAGTTACGAAAAGGGCCAAACGTAGTCGGACCCTACGGACTTCTGCAACCGGTTGCAGACGGCCTAAAACTATTCACAAAAGAACCCGTCCGTCCCTCTACAGCCTCTTCCCTAATATTCCTCTTAGCCCCCATTCTAGCGCTTACCCTCGCCCTGACCCTTTGAGCCCCCATACCGCTTCCCTCCCCAATAACTGACATAACCCTCGGCGTATTATTTATTCTGGCCATCTCCAGCCTAACTGTCTATACCATCCTCGGCTCAGGCTGAGCATCAAATTCAAAATACGCATTAATCGGGGCCCTACGTGCCGTAGCCCAAACCATCTCCTACGAAGTCAGCCTAGGTTTAATCCTCCTAAGCACAATTATCTTTGCGGGGGGCTTTACTCTTCAAACCTTCAATACCGCCCAAGAAACCATCTGACTAATTATCCCCGCCTGGCCGCTTGCCGTCATGTGGTACATTTCCACCCTCGCAGAGACAAACCGGGCCCCTTTCGATCTCACAGAAGGAGAGTCTGAGCTAGTCTCAGGCTTCAACGTTGAATACGCAGGAGGTCCTTTTGCTCTATTTTTCCTAGCAGAATACGCAAACATCCTACTCATAAACACCCTTTCCGCAATTCTATTTTTAGGTACATCTCTTATCTATTACACCCCTGAAATCTCAACCATCCTCCTCATAATCAAAACCACACTTCTCTCAACCATATTCCTCTGAGTTCGAGCATCCTACCCCCGATTCCGCTATGATCAGCTAATACACCTAACCTGAAAAAATTTTTTACCTCTTACACTAGCCATAGTCATCTGACACTTTGCCCTCTCCCTTGCCCTTGCCGGCCTACCCCCGCATCTATAGCCCCGGAGCCGTGCCTGAAGTAAAGGACCACTTTGATAGAGTGAATAATGAGGATTAAAGTCCCTCCTGCTCCTGCCTAAAGCCTTAGAAAGAAGGGGTTCGAACCCTACCTTAAGAGATCAAAACTCTTCGTGCTTCCGCCCTACACTACTATCTAGTAAGGTCAGCTAAACAAGCTTTTGGGCCCATACCCCAACCATGTTGGTTAAAATCCTTCCTTTACTAATGAATCCCTATATCTTGATAACCCTTACATTTGGCCTTGGCCTAGGAACCCTTATTACCCTCACAAGCTCCCACTGACTTCTTGCCTGAATAGGACTTGAAATAAATACACTAGCCATCATCCCCCTCTTAGCCCAACACCACCACCCCCGCGCCACAGAAGCCACCACTAAATATTTCCTCACTCAAGCAACCGCCGCCGCAATACTACTTTTCGCCAGCACTTCAAACGCCTGACTTTCAGGCCAATGAGAAATTCAACAAATAACCCACCCCCTCCCCACCACAATCATTACACTAGCATTAGCACTAAAAATCGGCCTAGCACCACTTCATGCTTGACTCCCCGAAGTGCTTCAAGGTCTTGACCTGACTGCTGGTCTTATTCTCTCTACCTGGCAAAAAATCGCCCCCTTTGCCCTTCTTCTACAAATTAACGCCCCAACCCCCCTTATGCTTGTTTCACTCAGCCTTTTGTCCATCTTAGTCGGGGGATGAGGAGGGTTAAACCAAAACCAGCTCCGCAAAATCCTCGCGTACTCATCAATCGCTCATCTAGGGTGAATGGTCCTAGTACTCCAATTCTCACCATCCCTAACACTCCTCACCCTCTCCCTTTATATTATTATAACTTCCTCCCTATTTCTCTCCTTTAAAACAAACGACACCACCACTGTTAACTCCTTGGCCACATCCTGGGCAAAAACCCCCACTCTCACACTTCTGATCCCCCCCATCTTACTTTCTCTTGGAGGCCTGCCTCCTCTCACAGGCTTTATGCCTAAATGACTTATTCTACAAGAACTAACAAAACAAGACCTTGCTATTGCTGCAACAATAGCCGCCCTCTCAGCCCTACTGAGCCTTTACTTTTATCTCCGCCTCTGCTACGCCATGACCTTGACAATAGCCCCAAACACCATTACGAATACTATGCCATGACGTCTCCCTTCCACTCAACTCTCATTACCCCTATCCACCACTGCCTGCCTAACTATCTGCCTCCTCCCCCTAACCCCCACCATCCTAACTATGACCACCCTTTAAAGGGCTTAGGATAATACTAGACCAAGGGCCTTCAAGCCCTAAGCGAGGGTGAAAGCCCCTCAGCCCCTACTAAGACTCACAGGACACTAACCTACATCTTCTGTATGCAAAACAGACACTTTAATTAAGCTAAAGCCTTTCTAGGTGGGTAGGCCTCGACCCTACAAAATCTTAGTTAACAGCTAAGCGCCCAAACCAGCGAGCATCCATCTACTTTCTCCGCCTGCCTCCGCAAAACAGGCGGAGAAAGTCCCGGCAGGTGTAAGCCTGCTACTCAAGGTTTGCAACCTTATGTGTGAAACACCTCGGAACTGATAAGAAGAGGGCTTAAACCTCTGTTCATGGGGCTACAATCCAGCGCCTAGCTCAGCCATCTTACCTGTGATAATTACACGTTGATTCTTCTCTACTAATCACAAAGACATTGGCACCCTCTATCTAGTATTCGGTGCTTGAGCCGGAATAGTCGGAACCGCCCTAAGCCTTCTAATTCGAGCAGAACTAAGCCAACCCGGCTCTCTCCTCGGAGACGACCAAATCTACAATGTAATCGTAACAGCACATGCCTTCGTAATAATTTTCTTTATAGTAATACCCATCATGATTGGAGGCTTCGGGAATTGACTAGTCCCTTTAATAATCGGAGCCCCCGATATAGCATTCCCCCGTATAAATAACATAAGCTTTTGACTTCTCCCCCCTTCATTTCTCCTCCTGCTTGCATCATCAGGGGTCGAAGCTGGCGCTGGAACAGGTTGAACAGTATACCCCCCTCTAGCCGGAAACTTAGCCCATGCAGGGGCATCCGTTGACCTCACCATTTTTTCCCTTCACCTTGCAGGTATTTCCTCAATCTTAGGTGCTATTAATTTCATTACAACAATTATCAATATAAAACCACCAGCAATTTCACAGTACCAGACACCTCTGTTTGTCTGAGCAGTCCTAATTACTGCAGTTCTTCTTCTTCTCTCTCTCCCCGTGCTAGCTGCCGGGATCACAATACTTTTAACAGACCGAAACCTGAATACCACCTTCTTCGACCCTGCGGGAGGGGGTGATCCTATTCTCTACCAGCATCTTTTCTGATTCTTCGGCCACCCTGAAGTCTATATCCTAATCTTACCAGGCTTTGGCATAATCTCACATATCGTAGCCTACTACGCCGGCAAAAAAGAGCCCTTTGGATACATAGGAATGGTATGAGCAATAATGGCCATCGGCCTTCTTGGCTTCATTGTGTGAGCCCACCACATATTTACCGTTGGTATAGACGTTGACACCCGAGCCTATTTCACGTCCGCAACCATAATTATCGCCATTCCTACAGGAGTTAAAGTCTTTAGCTGACTAGCAACCCTTCATGGAGGTGCAATTAAATGAGAAACCCCCCTGCTGTGGGCTCTTGGCTTTATCTTCCTATTCACCGTGGGAGGCCTCACAGGAATTGTGCTAGCCAACTCTTCCCTAGACATTGTGCTGCACGACACTTATTACGTTGTCGCCCACTTCCACTATGTCCTCTCAATGGGGGCAGTATTCGCTATTATTGCTGCATTCGTTCACTGATTCCCCCTGTTCTCAGGATACACCCTCCACAGCACCTGAACAAAAATTCACTTTGGCATTATATTCGTGGGTGTCAACCTAACATTTTTCCCACAACACTTCCTAGGTCTTGCTGGTATGCCTCGTCGATACTCCGACTACCCAGACGCTTATACTCTATGAAATACTGTCTCTTCTTTTGGCTCTCTTATCTCACTAGTCGCTGTAATTATGTTCCTTTTTATTATCTGAGAAGCTTTCTCCGCAAAACGAGAAATTCAATCAGTAGAGTTCACTGCTACTAACCTTGAATGACTGCACGGCTGCCCCCCTCCATATCACACCTTTGAAGAGCCCGCATTCGTCCAAGTCCCACAAGCCTAAGTAAAAGCCCGAGAAAGGGAGGAGTCGAACCCCCTTAAATTAGTTTCAAGCCAACCACATAACCGTTCTGTCACTTTCTTTAACAAGATACTAGTAAAAGGATATTACACTGCTTTGTCAAGGCAGAATTGTGGGCTACATCCCCACGTACCTTAAATTATGGCACATCCCTCTCAACTAGGATTCCAAGACGCAGCTTCACCTATAATAGAAGAACTCCTACATTTTCATGACCATGCCCTGATAATCATCTTCCTTATCAGCACCCTCGTACTTTATATTATTGTAGCTATAGTTACTACTAAACTCACAAATAAATTTATTCTGGACTCACAAGAAATCGAAATCATCTGAACAATTCTTCCAGCTATTATTCTTATCCTGATTGCCCTCCCTTCACTACGAATCCTTTATTTAATAGACGAAATTAATGACCCTCATTTAACCATTAAAGCAATGGGGCACCAATGATATTGAAGTTATGAATACACAGATTATGAAGACCTTATGTTTGACTCATACATAATCCCCACTCAAGACCTTGCCCCCGGACAATTCCGCCTGCTAGAGACCGACCATCGAATGGTTATCCCAGCAGAATCCCCCATCCGTGTTTTAGTCTCCGCTGAGGACGTCCTTCACTCCTGAGCAGTCCCAAGCTTAGGTGTTAAGATAGACGCAGTGCCTGGGCGCCTAAACCAAACAGCCTTCATTACATCTCGCCCAGGCGTTTTCTACGGACAGTGCTCCGAAATTTGCGGAGCTAACCATAGTTTCATGCCTATCGTTATCGAAGCAGTTCCCCTAAAACATTTTGAAACCTGATCATCCCTAATACTCCAAGACTCTTCGCTAAGAAGCTGAACCGGAATAGCGTTAGCCTTTTAAGCTAAAGATTGGTGGCCCCTACCCACCCCTAGCGACATGCCACAACTTAAACTCAAACCCTGATTTCCCATTCTGGCCCTCGCTTGACTGATCTTCGTGGCCCTCGCCCCTCGTAAAGTTATCGAGTACTCTTACCCTAATCAGTTCGCCCCTCAAGGCAGCAAAGCTACAAAATCCCTCCCCTGAGCCTGACTATGACACTAGGACTATTTGACCAGTTCTTAAGCCCAGTCTTTTTAGGAGTCCCCTTGATTGCCCTTGCTCTAATTCTCCCCTGAATTCTTTACCCCCAGCCCACCTCCCGCTGAATAAATAATCGTCTTTTAACCCTTCAAGGATGCTTCATTAACCGCTTTACACAACAAATCTTTCAGCCAATCAGCCCAAAAGGTCACAAATGAGCAGCCTTATTTACAGCCCTTATACTTTTTCTCGTAACCCTAAACACACTAGGCCTGCTCCCATACACCTTCACACCCACAACACAACTCTCCCTAAATATGGCGTTTGCCGTCCCCCTGTGACTAGCCACTGTGCTGATCGGCATACGATATCAGCCTACCCATGCCCTAGGCCATCTACTACCGGAAGGCACCCCCACCCCTCTTATCCCCCTCCTCATTGTCATCGAGACAGCTAGCCTGTTCATCCGCCCTCTTGCACTAGGAGTCCGACTCACTGCCAACTTAACTGCAGGACACCTGCTTATTCAACTTACCTCTACCGCCGTGTTCACACTTATATTCCTCATACCCACACTAGCCTTTTTGACTTCAGTACTGCTGCTCCTCCTCACACTACTAGAAGTTGCAGTAGCCCTAATCCAGGCATACGTCTTCGTCCTTCTTCTAAGCCTTTACCTACAAGAAAATCTTTAATGGCACATCAAGCACATGCATACCATATAGTAGACCCTAGTCCGTGACCCCTCACAGGCGCAGTTGCTGCCCTCCTAATGACATCAGGACTCGCAATCTGGATACACTTCCACTCCACAACTCTAATAACTTTAGGCCTTATCCTTCTCCTCCTGACAATATACCAATGATGGCGAGACATCATCCGAGAAGGCACCTTCCAAGGTCACCACACACCCCCCGTCCAAAAAGGGTTGCGCTACGGAATAATCCTGTTTATCACCTCCGAAGTATTCTTTTTCCTAGGATTCTTCTGAGCTTTCTATCACTCAAGCTTGGCCCCCACCCCAGAGCTAGGAGCATGCTGACCCCCTACCGGTATCACAACTCTTAACCCCTTTGAAGTCCCCTTGCTTAATACAGCAGTCCTACTTGCCTCCGGCGTAACAGTCACCTGGGCCCACCATAGCATTATAGAGGGCGACCGGAAACAGGCAATCCAATCCTTGGCTCTAACAATTCTTCTTGGCTTCTACTTTACCTTCCTGCAAGCAATAGAATACTACGAAGCCCCCTTTACAATTGCCGACGGGGTTTATGGCTCTACCTTCTTTGTGGCCACAGGGTTCCATGGCCTCCACGTAATTATCGGCTCCACTTTCCTGGCCGTCTGCCTCTACCGACAAATCCAATACCACTTCACCTCCCAACACCACTTCGGATTTGAAGCCGCTGCCTGATACTGACATTTCGTAGACGTCGTCTGACTATTCCTCTATATCTCTATCTACTGATGAGGCTCTTAATCTTTCTAGTACAAACGCCAGTACTAGTGACTTCCAATCACTAAATCTTGGTTCAAGCCCAAGGAAAGATAATGAATCTAGCAACCACCCTTATCTTAATTTCCGCAGTACTTTCTGTAATCCTGGCTATTGTATCATTCTGACTTCCTCTGATAACCCCTGACTATGAAAAGCTATCCCCATATGAGTGTGGCTTTGACCCCCTCGGATCAGCCCGCCTGCCCTTCTCCCTTCGTTTCTTTTTAATCGCTATTCTCTTCCTCCTTTTTGACCTAGAAATTGCACTTCTTCTGCCCCTTCCTTGAGGTGATCAACTCCTGTCCCCCCTTATAGCCTTTACCTGAGCAGCCTCCGTTCTACTTCTACTCACCCTCGGCCTAGTTTACGAGTGAGTTCAAGGGGGTCTAGAGTGGGCTGAATAGGCAACTAGTTTAAACAAAACATTTGATTTCGGCTCAAAAAATTTTGGTTAAAGTCCATACTTGCTTTATGTCCCCCATCCACTTCACATTTTCAGCAACATTCATCTTAGGCCTAGCTGGCCTAGCATTCCACCGCTCCCACTTGCTCTCCGCTCTTCTGTGTCTAGAGAGCATAATACTCTCTCTCTTCCTTGCCCTCTCACTCTGGACCCTACAACTAAACTCTACAAGCTTCTCAACTTCTCCTTTAATCTTACTAGCATTTTCAGCTTGTGAAGCTAGCGTAGGCTTAGCACTTCTCGTTGCCACTGCCCGCACCCACGGCACAGACCGTCTCCAAAACTTAAACCTACTGCAATGCTAAAAATCTTAGTACCAACCGTAATACTTCTCCCCCTAACCTGAACCATCCCCTTTCACCAACTCTGACCCACCACCCTCCTCTACAGCCTCTCAGTTGCATTTTTAAGTCTAATATGGCTTAAAACCACGGCCGAAACTGGTTGAGCCTTCCTAAGCCCCTATATAGCTACAGATCCTTTATCGACCCCCCTGCTTGTACTTACCTGTTGGCTTCTCCCATTAATAATTCTAGCAAGCCAGAACCACATATCCGCCGAACCCCAAAACCGCCAACGGACATACATCTCCCTACTTACATCTCTCCAAATCTTTCTAATTATGGCGTTCGGCGCTACAGAAATAATTATGTTTTATCTTATATTTGAAGCCACCTTGATCCCCACCCTAATCATCATTACTCGCTGGGGCAATCAAGCTGAGCGCCTTAATGCTGGCACCTACTTCCTATTCTATACATTAGCAGGCTCCCTCCCCTTGCTTATCGCACTCCTCCTTCTACAAAACTCAGCGGGCACCCTCTCCTTCCTGACCCTCCAATACAAGCCCCCGATACAGCTCTTCACCTACGCCGATAAACTATGGTGAGCAAGCTGCTTACTAGCATTCTTAGTGAAAACCCCGCTCTACGGAATTCATCTCTGACTGCCCAAAGCCCACGTAGAGGCACCAATTGCCGGCTCAATAATTCTAGCCGCTGTACTGCTAAAACTAGGGGGCTATGGCATAATTCGTGTCATGTCAATTCTTGAATCCCTCAGCAAAGAACTTTGCTACCCATTCCTAATCTTCGCTCTCTGAGGAGTTATCATGACTGCCTCAACCTGCCTACGGCAGCCCGACCTAAAATCCCTAATTGCCTATTCATCTGTAAGCCACATAGGCCTTGTTACAGCAGGCATTCTTATTCAAACCCCTTGAGGTTTGACCGGAGCTTTGATTCTTATAATCGCCCACGGTCTTACATCCTCCGCCTTATTCTGCTTGGCCAACACAAATTACGAACGAACCCACAGTCGAACCATGATCCTAGCACGAGGCCTACAAACCACCATTCCTCTAATAACCACATGATGGTTCATTGCCAGTCTGGCCAATCTTGGCCTCCCTCCTCTTCCTAATTTAATGGGCGAATTAATAATTATTACCGCTCTTTTTAGCTGATCTAAGTGAACTTTGCTCTTCACAGGAGCAGGGACCTTGATCACAGCCAGCTACTCCCTTTATATGTTCCTGGTTACACAACAAGGCCCCCTCCCTCCCCACATTATTGCACTAGACCCCACCCACTCACGAGAACACCTTTTAATGGCCCTCCATCTCACCCCACTTCTTCTCCTCATTGCTAAGCCCGAGCTACTATGAGGGTGAACCGCCTGTAAATATAGTTTTAATCAAAACGTTAGATTGTGATTCTACAAATAGAGGTTAAACTCCTCTTATTCACCGAGAGAGGCTCGACAGCAACAATGACTGCTAATCTTTGCAACCCTGGTTAAACCCCGGGGCTCACTCGCCCGCTCCTAAAGGATAACAGTCATCCGTTGGTCTTAGGAACCAAAAACTCTTGGTGCAAGTCCAAGTAGCAGCTATGAACCTTACCTCTCTTATCATGACCTCAAGCCTAGCTTTAATCTTCCTACTTCTTCTCTACCCTATCATCACAACCTTCGTACCAAGCCCCCAAAACACCAGCCCCGCCCCCTTCCAAGCCAAAACAGCAGTTAAACTCGCTTTTTTCATTAGCCTCACCCCCCTCTTCCTTTTCATCAATGAGGGCGCCGAAACCATCACCACAACCTGATCATGAACCAACACCTTAACATTCGATATCAATATTAGCCTTACTCTCGACCTTTATGCTGTCATCTTCACCCCGGTTGCCTTATATGTAACCTGGTCTATCCTTGAATTTGCCTCCTGGTACATACACGCAGACCCCCTTGTAGACCGATTTCTAAAGTACCTTTTAATTTTTATCATTGCAATGATCATCCTCGTAACCGCCAATAACCTTTTCCAACTTTTCATCGGCTGGGAAGGGGTAGGGATCATATCTTTCCTCCTCATCGGATGATGATACGGACGTACAGACGCTAACACCGCAGCTCTTCAAGCAGTTATTTATAACCGAATCGGAGACATCGGACTAATCCTTGCCATGGCCTGAATCGCAACAAATCTAAACTCCTGAGAAATACAACAAATCTTTATTACAGCCAAAAACTTTGATCTAACCCTGCCCCTGCTGGGCCTAATCTTAGCCGCCGCCGGCAAGTCCGCACAATTTGGCCTTCACCCATGACTACCTTCCGCAATGGAAGGCCCTACACCAGTATCTGCTCTCCTCCACTCTAGCACTATAGTAGTAGCTGGAGTCTTTCTACTCATCCGCCTCTTCCCTCTGATAGAAGGAAACTCAACAGCCTCAACTACCTGCCTATGCCTCGGAGCCCTAACCACCCTTTTTACTGCCACCTGCGCTCTCACCCAAAACGACATTAAAAAAATCGTTGCATTCTCCACATCAAGCCAGCTAGGCCTAATAATAGTGACGATCGGACTAAACCAACCTCAACTTGCCTTTCTTCATATTTGCACCCACGCTTTTTTTAAAGCAATGCTCTTCCTATGCTCTGGCTCAATCATCCACAGCCTAAACGACGAGCAGGATATTCGCAAAATAGGCGGAATACACACCCTTACCCCCTTCACCTCTTCTTGTATAACCCTCGGAAGTCTAGCCCTGACAGGTACCCCCTTCCTGGCCGGGTTCTTCTCTAAAGATGCCATCATTGAAGCAATAAACACATCCTATTTAAACGCCTGAGCCCTAGTCCTGACACTTCTCGCTACTTCCTTTACCGCCGTCTACAGCCTCCGAATGATTTTCTTTGTGTCAATAGGATCCCCACGATTTAATCCTCTCTCTCCCATCAACGAAAATAACCCAGCAGTACTCAACCCTATCAAACGCCTAGCCTACGGAACCATCATTGCAGGCCTACTAATCACCTCAAACATACTACCAGTTAAAACGCCCGTGATAACTATACCTCTAATACTCAAGCTTGCCGCCCTAGCTGTTTCGATCCTCGGCGCCCTAACAGCATTAGAACTCGCTTCCCTTACTACTAAACAATTTAAACCTACCCCCAACATCACCCCTCACCACTTTTCAAATATACTTGGCTTCTTCCCTACAATCGCCCACCGCTCCCTACCTAAACTAAGCCTCCTACTAGGCCAATCAATCGCCAGTCAAATAATTGACCAAACCTGACTAGAAAAAGTCGGCCCCAAATCCACTGTAAGCCTTAACACCCCTATAATCTCGACGACAAGTAATCTCCAGCAAGGCATAATCAAAACCTACCTGTCACTATTCTTCTTTACTACTATTCTAGCCACCCTCCTCCTAATTTACTAAACAGCCCGCAACGTCCCCCGACTAAGACCCCGAGTTAGCTCCAGCACCACAAATAGCGTTAATAAAAGGACCCACGCCCCTATAATTAACAACTTTCCCCCGGCCAAATACATTAACGCAATCCCCCCAATATCCCCACGAAATACTGATACCTCACTCAGCTCATCCGCCGAAATTCAAGACCCCTCATATCACCCCCCTCAAAGCCCCCCTGCAACCACCCCCACCCCCAATAAATACACTAACATCATACCTAATACAGGCCAGCTCCCCCATCCCTCTGGATAAGGCTCAGCAGCAAGCGCCGCCGAATACGCAAACACAACCAGCATCCCTCCTAAATAAATTAAAAACAAAATTAAGGATAAAAAAGAACCCCCATGCCCCATCAAGACTCCAAACCCCGTGCCCGCAACCATTACTAACCCCAACGCCGCAAAATAGGGGGAGGGATTAGAAGCCACTGCTGCTAGACCTAAAACTAACCCAAACAATAATGAAAACATAAAAAAGACCATAGTTTCTGCTCGGACTTTAACCAAAACTAACGGCTTGAAAAACCATCGTTGTACTTCAACTACAAAAACCAAATAATGACAAATCTCCGAAAAACTCACCCTTTACTAAAAATTGCAAATGATGCACTAGTCGACCTCCCCACCCCTGCCAATATTTCAGCTTGATGAAACTTTGGCTCCCTACTTGGCCTTTGTCTCGGAGCCCAAATTCTCACAGGTCTTTTCCTTACAATACACTACTGCTCGGACATCACAGCCGCCTTTTCCTCCGTAGCACACATTTGCCGCGACGTAAACTATGGTTGATTAATTCGAAACATACATGCAAACGGAGCTTCGTTCTTTTTCATTTGCATCTACTTACACATTGGCCGGGGCCTATACTACGGCTCATACCTCTACAAAAACACTTGAAATGTCGGGGTAGTTCTGCTTCTGCTAGTAATAATAACTGCCTTCGTCGGGTATGTGCTTCCTTGAGGACAAATATCCTTTTGAGGCGCCACCGTAATTACTAACCTACTCTCTGCCGTGCCCTACATCGGCAATTCCCTAGTCCAATGAATTTGAGGGGGGTTTTCCGTAGACAACGCCACCCTCACCCGGTTTCTCGCCTTTCACTTTCTGCTCCCCTTCATCATTGTAGCAATAACAATAGTCCATCTCATCTTCCTCCACGAAACAGGCTCAAACAACCCAACAGGCCTAAACTCCGATGCAGACAAAATCTCCTTCCACCCATATTTTTCCTACAAAGACCTCCTAGGTTTTACAATCCTCCTCCTTGGCCTAACCTCACTGGCCCTTTTCGTACCCAACCTTCTTGGAGACCCAGACAACTTCACTCCGGCCAACCCTTTAATAACCCCCCCGCATATTAAACCAGAATGATACTTTCTATTTGCCTACGCCATCCTGCGCTCCATCCCCAACAAACTAGGTGGTGTTCTCGCACTTCTATTTTCAATCCTAGTCCTAATAATCGTCCCAATTCTTCACACCTCCAAACAGCAAAGCCTTACCTTCCGGCCCCTCACCCAATTCTTGTTTTGACTCTTAATTGCTGACGTCATAATCCTCACCTGAATTGGAGGAATGCCAGTCGAACACCCCTTCGTCATTATCGGACAAGCAGCATCCCTGCTATACTTCCTGATTTTCCTCATCCTCATGCCTACAATCAGCTGAATAGAAAATAAACTAATTAACTGATAGTGCATTAGTAGCTCAGTGTCAGAGCTCCGGTCTTGTAAGCCGGCTGCCGAAGGTTAAATTCCCTCCTACTGCTTTCAAAAAAGAGGGATTTTAACCCCCTCCCCTAACTCCCAAAGCTAGGATCCTAAATAGACTATTCTTTGCCGAGCCCCGCCTCGCAAGTTTCTATGTACACATACGAACCTACCCCATACCCCCATATAACCATACATTGTATGGTTTAATACATATAATGCTCGACAAACATTAAATGTACTTATGCATGATGAATTTACACATACTATTAAGACAAACATTAAACTAACTTCCCCATTATTGTATCATGAAGGTATACATAAACCATATTAATATATCTAAGCACAACTGAATTAAAACTGAACGAAATTTAAGACCGAACACATAATCCATAAGTTTAGTTATACCAAGTATCCTCATCCCTAAAATATCAGCCCTAATGCACAGTAAGAAACCACCATCAGTTGATTCTTAATGCATACTATTCGTGAAAGGTCAGGGGCAAATACTGTGGGGGTAGCACTTAGTGATCTATTCCTGGCATTTGGTTCCTATTTCAGGGGCATAACTTGTTAATTCCCCATTCTTTCCTTGACCCTGGCATAAGTTAATGGTGGAGTACATATTACCCTTTACCCACCATGCCGAGCATTCTCTCTAAGGGGCATTTGGTTTTTCTCTTTTGTCCTCCTTTCATTTTGCATTTCAGAGTGCACACGGGAATAGTTGACAAGGGAGTACATTTCCTTGAATTCAAGAAAGTAAGTCAATGTTAGAAGATATATACAGAAGCATTGCATAAGTGATATCAAGTACATAAAGAGTTAAAATTTCTCGAGACTTATCATGAATCTATCACCCCGGGTTTTGCGCGTTAAACCCCCCTACCCCCCTACACTCGCGAGATCACTATTATTTCTGCAAACCCCCCGGAAACAGAAGAACCTCGACTGGTAAGGATACCTTTCCCAAAAGTGTGTCTATTTACATTATTACAATAATGCAATT